ATTGGGGTTATGGATTTTGAGTTTATGGGGGGTAGTATGGGATCTGTAGTGGGTGAGAAAATAACACGTTTGATCGAGTATGCTACCAATCAATTTTTACCTCTTATTCTAGTGTGTGCTTCCGGAGGAGCACGCATGCAAGAAGGAAGTTTGAGCTTGATGCAAATGGCTAAAATATCTGCTGCTTTATATGATTATCAATCAAATAAAAAGTTATTCTATGTAGCAATCCTTACATCTCCTACTACGGGTGGGGTGACAGCTAGTTTTGGTATGTTGGGGGATATCATTATTGCCGAACCCGATGCCTACATTGCATTTGCTGGTAAAAGAGTAATTGAACAAACGTTGAATAAGACAGTACCTGAGGGTTCACAAGTAGCTGAATATTTATTCCAAAAGGGCTTATTTGATCCAATCGTACCACGTAATCCTTTAAAGGGAGTTCTGAGTGAATTATTTCAGCTCCATGCTTTCTTTCCTTTGAATTAAAATTCAATTCAAGTAGAAACGTATAAGCCTTAATTTAATAATAAATGAAATGATTAAATTCATTCGCCATTTTATTATTTGTTTGGGGGCGACTGAGTACTTATTTAGTTTATAGGGATGAAAGTAAAAGTCTCAAGAATGTATTTTTCTTTAGTAACATAAGATTTACTTGTAGAAAGAATTATGGGGATTTTTTTTATCGATATTAAATTAAAATTCTAATATACTAGAAAAAAAATTAGAATAAATAGAACAGACCAATAATAATAATAAAAAATAAGTGGATTATCATATAGAAAGATGAATAAGCCCATTTAGTTACACTTTTGATTTCCATTCCATTTATTATATACTTACTATAATAGATTATATATTAGTATCTCTATAGATATTAGTATTTTTACTCCCTATTATATTTATTCCTTATTATATCTTAGTATATATAATAATATATACTCTTATTTTTTATATCTCCTTGTATATATTCAATACTCACTTCATATATAATTATACTAGTATAATTATATATGAAGTATAAAATATCTTTATAACAGGTTAAAATGTTAATATAACAATAAATAACAGGTATAAATATTAAATTGAGGTAACCATTCTATGACAATTATCAGCAACTTACCCGCTATTTTTGTGCCTTTAGTGGGCTTAGTATTTCCGGCAATTGCTATGGTTTCTTTATTTCTTCATGTTCAAAAAAACACGATTTTTTAGATATTATGGGGTTCAATCTTGTTTTTTTCTATTTTTTCAAAGACTTAGGCTTACTTGGAACATAACACAAATATCTATTTAGTAGAACGAGTAGGTTCCTCCGAGCAGAAGCTCGTATGCATAAACATCATATATGAGTAAATGACTTATAGCTTTTTGAAAAAAAAAAAAAAAATTTTGAAAAGAAATTGGTATCAGTAAGATTTCTGAAATATAAAGTAAATATATCTACATGTTGGGGGATATCTATAAAAAATCATATACATATAAAAGGGATGCTATTTTTTAGTTTAACTCTAAGCAATTTTTGAATTACTCCTAAAGCTTCACATCATAATAGTGCTAGTTGATGAGGGTTACTTCGGAAACAAAAAAATTAAAGTTAAATTTATTGGGGTTATGTTACCTCCCAATTACAATACAATGCAACTAGGTCTAGTATAGTATGAGTTGGCGATCAGACCGGATATGGATAGAACTTATAGCGGGGTCTCGAAAACCGAGTAATTTCTGCTGGGCCTTTATCCTTTTTTTAGGTTCATTAGGGTTTTTATTGGTTGGAATTTATAGTTATCTTGGTAGGTATTTTATACCGTTATTTCCCTCTCAGCAAATCATTTTTTTTCCACAAGGAATCGTGATGTCTTTCTATGGGATTGCGGGTCTTTTTATTAGTTCATATTTGTGGTGCACAATTGCGTGGAATGTGGGTAGCGGTTATGATCGATTCGATATAAAAGAAGGAATAGTGTGTATTTTTCGTTGGGGATTTCCTGGAAAAAATCGTCGGATCCTCCTGCGATTCCTTATGAAAGACATTCAATCCATCAGAATGGAAGTTAAGGAGGTTTTTTTTTCTCGTCCTATACTTTATATCGAAATCAGGGGCCAGGGGTCCATTCCCTTGACTCGTATCGATGAGAATTTGACTCTACGAGAAATTGAACAGAAAGCCGCTGAATTGGCCTATTTCTTGCGTGTACCAATTGAAGTTTTTTGAAAAAAAAAAGTGAAAGCTTTCTTATTCTTAGCAAAAGGTAAAGAAAAAACGATAACTCAAGAATTCCCTTATTTTCTATAGCAAAACTTAACTGAAGTTTCTGCTGAACTCTGATTAGAACAAAAAAAGTAAACATACACGGAACAACGAAATAATTTTTGCCCATAAATTCTTTTTTTTTTTTTATGCGTAGTTAAATCCACTGAAATCAATTCATTAACAAAAGAAGTAAGAAATTTAAATAATAGATTCATCTCATATATCACAACATTTCGGAATAAAGAATTTCTATTAATTATTCCTGTACTGCGGGTCACCGGCGAGTTTTTTTTTTCGAAATTTTTTGATATCTTGATACCCGGGGAGTTCTTGCGTCTCGAAATTCAAATAATATTCATTAAAAAAAATGGCTCTTTCATGCAGTCATCCAAAGGAGATAATTTCTTCGACTTTGAGCAATTGATATATATTGAAAGAATATTATATATAATATTCGAGTTTATTTAGTCATTCTTGGACTCTTTATTATTCTATTTCTATATTCTATATTGTTTTCCTCTATTCTTTCTAAATTCAAGGACCAAACACTGTACCGAATCACAAATAAAAAATAGGGATTGGATTCAGGCTCGAGACTTGTAATGTAATAGAACTGATACTTGATAGAAATATTAGTATCGTATAGAGTCAACGAATGAGCCAAGTTCATTTCAAAATTCACAGACGGGCAAATGGCAAAAAAGAAAGCATTTATTTCCCTTCTATATCTTGCATCTATAGTATTTTTGCCTTGGTGGATCACTCTCTCATTTACATTTAACAAAAGTCTGGAATCTTGGGTTAATAATTGGTGGAATACTAGGCCCTCTGAAATTTTTTTGAATGATAGTGAAGAAAAGGGTATTCTAAAAAAATTCATAGAATTAGAGGAACTATCCCTCTTCGACAAAATGGTAAAAGACTACCCGGAAGGGCGTTTACAAAAGCTTCATGCTGGAGTCTACAAAGAAACGATCCAATTGATTAAAGTGCACAATGAGAGTCGTATACATACGATTTTACATTTCTCAACAAATATAATTTATTTCCTTATTCTAAGTGTTTATTCTATTCTAGGTAATAAAGACCTTATTTTTCTTAACTCTTGTCTTCAAGAATTTATATATAATTTAAGCGACACAATAAAAGCTTTTTCTATTCTTTTATTAACCGATTTATGCATAGGATTCCATTCACCCCATGGTTGGGAACTAATGATTGGTTCTATCTACATAGATTTTGGATTTGATCATTATGATCAAATTATATCCGGTCTTGTTTCTACTTTTCCAGTCATTTTAGATACAATTTTCAAATATTTGATTTTTCGTTATTTAAATCGCGTATCTCCGTCACTTGTAGTGATTTATCATTCAATGAATGATTGAAAAATGATCGAACGGTCCAATTAGAATGTTCCTTACATTGTACATAAGTAAAAGAGTCAAAAATGTACTTATTCTTTTTCTTTCTAGCCACCCCGGGGGATTCCTTCAATATTCCACCCAAATTATTTCAGTAAATAGCAGAATCGTAGATAAGTCACTAGTATAGTTCCTTATCTAATTTTATTGTAGAAATTTTGGGGATCAATGATTGGACCATGCAAACTATAAATACTTTTTCTTGGATAAAGGACGATATTATTCGATTCATTTCTGTATCGCTCATCATATATATAATAACTCGGGCACCCATTTCAAATGCGTATCCCATTTTTGCACAGCAAAGTTATGAAAATCCACGAGAAGCGACTGGACGTATTGTATGTGCCAATTGTCATTTGGCGAACAAACCCGTGGATATCGAAGTTCCACAAGCGGTACTGCCCGATACTGTATTTGAAGCAGTTGTTCGAATTCCTTATGATCTGCAACTGAAACAAGTTCTTGCTAATGGTAAAAAAGGGGCTTTGAATGTAGGGGCTGTTCTTATTTTACCTGAGGGTTTTGAATTAGCCCCCCTCGATCGTATTTCGCCCGAGATTAAAGAAAAGATGGGAAATCTGTCTTTTCAGAGCTATCGCCCCGCTAAAAAAAATATTCTTGTGATAGGTCCTGTTCCTGGTCAAAAATATAGTGAAATCACCTTTCCTATTCTTTCCCCGGACCCCGCTACTAAGAAAGATGTTCACTTCTTAAAATATCCCATATACGTAGGCGGAAACAGGGGAAGGGGTCAGATTTATCCCGACGGGAGCAAGAGTAACAATAATGTTTATAACGCTACAGCGGCGGGTATAGTAAGCAAAATCATACGAAAAGAAAAAGGGGGATACGAAATAACCATAGTGGATGCATTGGATGGACGTCAAGTGGTTGATATTATCCCTGCAGGACCAGAACTTCTTGTTTCCGAGGGCGAATCTATTAAACTGGATCAACCCTTAACAAGTAATCCTAATGTGGGTGGATTTGGTCAGGGGGATGCCGAAATAGTCCTTCAAGATCCATTACGCATACAAGGCCTTTTGCTCTTTTTGGCATCTATTATTTTGGCACAAATCTTTTTGGTTCTTAAAAAGAAACAGTTTGAGAAGGTTCAATTATCCGAAATGAATTTCTAGATCCGCGGATTTATCAATACCAAGTTATAAAAATAACCAAATTCTTGTTGGAAATTGTGTTATGTAATTCTCTATGACCAAAAACTTATGAAAATCCTTTTGCTTGTTTTGTTTATATTGTTTTTTTCTATTATATTTTGCAAATTACTTGTACCGCATTACTAGTGATAGTAT